CCCTTATTTCCCTGGGATTGTAGTTCAATTGGTCAGAGCACCGCCCTGTCAAGGCGGAAGCTGCGGGTTCGAGCCCCGTCAGTCCCGACGGATCCAATAAATGCATCAATGAATCTCTCCTTTTTTTATGAAAGGGGCTGGGGGCTTTCATTCCCAAAGCAAGGGGTGATCCTTATTTTATTTTGATTCTTTGTTTGGGTTTGTAACTATGTAACTGATAGAAGTGAAAGGGCAATCTGATGATACTTCATTAGATAATAATTGTACAAGAAAGGAAGACGTAAAGTAGGTTAGAGAAAAAAAGAAAGGAAATGGATGAGAAATAAAGGAATTTTGGATGGGGTCAGAAATCAAAGTTTGGGTTCGGTATGGATAAAAGAACTTCCTATGTTATACTATTCAATTCTCGACAACGAATTGATTTGATAGTTCCGATATTGTTATTCATGATATTGATCGGATTCAAGATAATCGAGCGAGATCTTTTTTATTGAATTTAAATTTTAAATAAAGGCAAAAGATTTATCCTCTCTATGGGACCAAATCCCGAGTTATTGTGAAGTAAAAAAAAACGATGAGATTATGGAAGTTAATATTCTTGCATTTATTGCTACTGCACTATTCATTCTAGTTCCTACTGCTTTTCTACTTATCATTTATGTAAAAACAGTTAGTCAAAATAATTAGTTATTTTGAATAAAACTTGGGTTCCGAGTTCTTATCAAAAATTGACGAAATGAAAAGGATTCCCATCTAAATGAACGGACTATAATTGGAAGTATTCCGATAGTATGGTAAGAAAGAATCATCTATTTCTTTCTACCATACTATCTAGTTATTAGTGTTATTGTAGTGTATTAAAGTTGTACAATCTACAAAGTTGTACTCTAGTATCAAAACAGAGGTTTACATTGATGTAGATCAATCTACAATATTATCTTGATATATGTGGATATCAATTCCACATATGGAATTGACCTAGAGACCCATTCTTCTTATTTGCTACATCTATTTGTTCTTTATGTTCTGACTATCAAAAAATTGATACAGTTAGATCGACAATTAGTAGTACCTCTAGAGGCCGCTTCTTCCCCATACTACGAGTGAAAGGGAAAATGTAAAGACTACCATTAAAGCAGCCCAAGCAAGACTGACTATATCCATGTGAATTATGTCCCCTATCTCTATAAATATGAAGGAATTATCCCATTTTTCCTCACTAATAATAGTGGAATCCATGGCGCAGAGTCAAAAGGGGATTCCGTCCTAACACTAGGGATAAAGCACTCCAATAAATCAACTCATAAGAAATTCTTATATGTATGACTTCTAATTGGGAAACAAGCAAAATACGTAGTAATATCTTAAGGGATTATTTTTAATGGAATATGTAGTAAAGTAATCATAAGGCCTATTCCGTTTTTGTTGATCTTTCTAAGTAAAAAGCATAAAAATAAAAACCATTATCTATTCCATACCACAAATTCCCCATTTGATCTAACCCGAACCCTATCTTTCTCGACGATTATCTCTATGAAATAGTAGGGAGACAGTATATTCTTGATTAAGGGTTGCCGAAAAGAAATTCTTTTTCCCCTTCCTTTCTTCTATAAAAAGAAACTATCTATTCAATCAATATCCCGACCAGGATTCGCGCGAGTCCGTCGTTCGTTGTCTTCGGCCCCTTTACCACAACTATTAATTCCATCCAATTAGATTTCCTATCAAATCAAACTCTCCAATCTAGCTCAAGATCCAGTCATTGTACACGACATTAATAAATAATTAGTAAGTAGTCAACCGAAGTCTTGGTAATCCCTCTGCTATTACTAAAAAATAGCATATTTATTTGAATCCCAAGGATTTAGAATCTTTTATTTATACAAACCCCACCCAGCTAAGATGCTTATGCTTAGAAGCAAACAAGAATGAACAGCCCCTTTCTGATATTTCTGATAGGCAATAATTCGGCGAGTTATATTAACAGATAACAGAAGAAGATATTTTGAGTCTTTTGTTGATTAGGCGACACCCGGATTTGAACTGGGGAAAAAGGATTTGCAGTCCCCCGCCTTACCACTCGGCCATGCCGCCAAAATGATACAAAATATATGAAAATGTTCCTGGATTAACGAACAGCTTTTTTTTTATTGTACTTGCATCTCCAGTCCTCTTTTCCTAAAATCCTAAAAAAAACCTTCCCTTTTTGATTTATCCCCCGATTGATTATATAGTATCTCAAAAAATACACAATGCTAAAAGCCTTTTCTCACTCTTCTATTGAATTGAATGAAAAAGAAAATGTGATTTTCCATTACAAAAGATAAATTTATGACAAAACCAATTGGAACCGTTAACTGCTGACTGCGAATTCATGAACGATTCTTGGATTTGAATCCTCAAATTGGGATTTCTTAGTTAATGACATAATGAAATGTAAATGAATACAAAAATCATTAGTTTAGTATTTATTTTTGCAATCAAAAAATCCCTCTCATTT